AACTTATTATTTGATTATACGATACAAGGTTATACGAGAACGAATTCCTTATTTATAAACTATTTTCGATGAGAATTTTTATTTTAATTGAAAAAAAAATCTTTCTATATAGATAGATATTGAAGTGCTATCTCGGATTCAAAAAAAAAAAAGAGAATCATTTCTTTCAATACTCACTTATTATTAGTTAACAATCCTAATCCTCATATGCTTAATTCTGATAGGAAATAAAATAGTAAAATAATTATTCATCGAATGACTATTCATCTATTGTATTTTCATCAAATAGGGGGCAGGAAGATTCTATGGAAAAATGGTGGTTCAATTCGATGTTGTCTAACGAGAAGTTAAAGTTAGAACATAGGTATGGTTTAAGTAAATCAATGGGAAGTCTTGATGCTATTGGCCATACCAGTGGAAATGATGAACCCCTTCTAAATGATATGGAGAAAAATTGGAGTGATAGTGTTAGTTATAGTTTCAGTAATGTTGATTATTTATTTGGTATCAGGGATATTTGGAGTTTGATCTCTGATGACACTTTTTTAGTTAGGGATAGTAATGGTGACAGTTATTCCGTATATTTTGATATTGAAAATCATAGTTTTGAGATTGACAATGATAGTTCTTTTCTGAGTGAATTAGAAGGTTTTTTTTCTAGTTTTTTGAATAGGGGGTCTAAGAGAAACAATCACTACTATTATCATTACATGTATGATACTCAATCTAGTTGGACTAATCACATTAATAGTTGCATTAATAGTTATCTTCGTTTTGAAGTCAGTATTAATAGTTCCATTTCAGGTGGTACTGACAATTACAGTGACAGTTACATTTATAATTTCATTTGTACTGAAAATGTAAGTGGTAGTGAAAGTGGAAGTTTTAGTATAAGAACTCGTAATAATGGCAGTGATTTCAATATAAGAGGAAGATCTAATGATTTCGATATAAATAAAAAATACAGACATTTATGGGTTCAATGCGAAAATTGTTATGTATTAAATTATAAAAAACTTCTTAGGTCAAAAATGAATGTTTGTGAACAGTGTGGATATTATTTGAAAATGAGTAGTTCAGATAGAATCGAACTTTCGATTGATTCGGGCACTTGGGATCCTATGGATGAAGATATGGTTTCTATGGACCCCATTCAATTTCATTCAGAAGAGGAACCTTATAAAGATCGTATCAATTCTTATCAAAGAAAGACAGGTTTAACTGAAGCTGTTCAAACAGGCATAGGTCAACTAAACGGTATTCCCGCAGCAATTGGGGTTATGGATTTTAAGTTCATGGGAGGTAGTATGGGATCTGTAGTAGGTGAGAAAATCACTCGTTTGATTGAGTATGCTACTAATCGATCTCTACCTGTCATTATTGTGTGTGCTTCTGGAGGAGCACGCATGCAAGAAGGAAGTTTGAGCTTGATGCAAATGGCTAAAATATCTTCTGCTTCATATAATTACCAATCCACTAAAAAGTTATTCTATGTACCAGTCCTTACATCTCCTACAACCGGTGGAGTAACAGCCAGTTTTGGTATGTTGGGAGATATCATTATTGCTGAACCTAATGCGTACATTGCATTTGCGGGTAAAAGAGTAATTGAACAAACATTGAATAGGACAGTACCCGATGGTTCACAAGCGGCTGACTATTTATTCCATAAAGGCTTATTTGACCCAATCGTACCACGTAATCCTTTAAAAGGTGTTCTAAGTGAGTTATTTCAGCTCCATGGTTTCTTTCCCTTGAATCAAAATTCAAAAAATTAAAGTATAGCACTAGATTCAGTTATTTTGTTTGTAGCGAACAAGTATTTAGTTCATCATAATAAAAAAAAAACTAAGAAAAATGTTCTTTGGTGATATAAGTTACACTTTCTAGTAAGAGTCAGAAGTTTCGGATAATTTTTTTTCTTCCGGATCCAGATCCATTTTTTATCTTACCCCTATTCATGATTAGGTATTATGAACCTCTATCAACAGGATAAAATAAAAAAGTGAATTTCTCTTTCCGAGGAATTCGAATTTTGGGAAAAAAAAAAGAATTTTATCTGGCTATCTTACGCATTAATTAAGATAGACAATAATGAAAAAAAAAAAAAAAAAGAAATATCAAATATGGAAATGAAATAAAATAATTTCTACATCTATCGCATTTTTACTATGAATCCCTGTTTGTTGGATCCTATTATTTAGAGTCGCGAATTCATAATGAACTTCATTTTCATAAGAAAACTCCTTTAAAATAAAAAACTCCTTATTAGATTAGAAAGAAAGATAGAAAGAACATAAGGATGGGAGAAGAAGAATAATAAAATTTGTAAAAGAAGATTACCCTATTTATATTCGTGTAGAAAGATGAATAGGTACACTTAATTTAGTTCTACATTTTTGCACTTATTATCTATCCTTTTTTTTCTTTAAATTTAATATTTTAATATTATTTTTATATTTCAAATTTCTATTTTAATATAAATATATTATTTAGAAATTATATATTTATATATACTTAATTGTTTATATATACTTAGTAGTATAATATTATATAAAATACAATAGTCAATATTACCTAATATTACTTATAATAGATATACTTATCATATCATAAGATATCTTTCTAATAGATACAAATATATAGATACAAATATTAAATCGAGGCACCCATTCTATGACAGATCTCAACTTACCCTCTATTTTTGTGCCTTTAGTGGGCCTAGTATTTCCGGCAATTGCAATGGCTTCTTTATCTCTTCATGTCCAAAAAAATAAGATTGTCTAGATCCAATGGGACCAAATCCTATCAATTTATTTCAACACTGTATCATAATACAGATATTTTTTTAGTGCAATATGGTACGATATGTGGCTCTTTCCACACACAAATGAAAGAACTGTTATGTATGCGGATACATGCTATCTGCATAAATGCATGTATATATATATAGCTGGTTAAAAATGGATCAGTAAATATTTTTAATAGAAGGTCAATGTATCTAACCAATTACTCCACATCAGAATAGTGCTAGTTGATGAAAGTTACTTCGGGATCAAGAAAGGTAAAGTCAAATTTGGGTTATTCTCTCAATTCCAATCGAATGCAACTGGATCTAGTATAGTATGAATTGGCGATCAGAACATATATGGATAGAACTTATAAGGGGGTCTCGAAAAACAAGTAATTTTTGCTGGGCCTGTATCCTTTTTTTAGGTTCACTAGGATTCTTAGCGGTTGGAACTTCCAGTTATCTTGGTAGGAATCTGATATCCATATTTCCATCTCAGCAAATTCTTTTTTTTCCACAAGGAATCGTGATGTCTTTTTATGGGATCGCAGGTCTGTTCGTTAGCTCCTATTTGTGGTGCACAATTTTGTGGAATGTAGGTAGTGGTTATGACCAATTCGATAGAAAAGAAGGAATTGTGTGCATTTTTCGTTGGGGATTTCCTGGAATAAATCGTCGCATCTTCCTTCGCTTCCTTATGAGAGATATCCAATCAATCAGAATTGAGGTTAAAGAGGGTCTTTATCCTCGTCGTGTCCTTTATATGGAAATCAGAGGTCAAGGGGCCATTCCCTTGACTCGTACTGATGAGAATTTTACTCCACGAGAAATTGAACAAAAAGCTGCCGAATTGGCCTATTTCTTGGGCGTACCAATTGAAGTATTTTGAAATGAATTGAACACAATAAAGAATAAATGTTTTATCGGCATGGGGGAAGGAACTTGCTAATTCCTTTTTTAATACAATTGAAGTCTTTTTGGAATGTTCATTTGAACAAAACATGTTAGATTATTCTATTTCCTCCTTCCTTTGTCGTGGCGACTCCCATAGAATAAACCAAAAAAGCAGGAGGGCGTATATGGAATAACTATAATAAACTATACTATAATAAAGAAGAAAATTAAGAAAAGAAGAAATTTTTGTATACCATTTGTATACCAAAAGTATTTCGTATGCGTATGGATCCCAACTCAATTCTTTTCTACTAGAAAATTTCTACTAGAAAAAAGACTAATCTAAGGCTAATATAATAAGTAAGGATTCATCAAATATATCCAAGATTTATTTCGTAATACGGAATTCATCTCATCTTTTTAGGCCCAAAATTTTGATGATACCTTTTTTCCTTGGTTGTGGCTAGGCGGTGAAACATTTCGAAATAATTAACTGAGGGGGGTTTTCGTTTCTAAATCCGATTCGTTATTTTAAGTGGGTTTTCGAGTATTCATAGAAAGGAACAAATGAAGATGAAATTGCTTCGAATTTGCCCATTCGAATTTGCCCAATTGAGATATCTAGGAATAATATTGATTTTTCATTTTTATCCGAAAAGGGCGAACCCTTATCCCATTTCTATATTCCTTCTAGATCCAAGAACTAAATTCAATTTTGACACAAAAATTGGAATGAATAGACCCATAGGTTCAATACCTTGTTATAGAACTCGTGCTTCAGAGAAATATCATATAGAGTCAACGAATGAAGCAGGTTCATTAACGATTCAATTCACAGATAAAAAATGAAAAAAAAGAAAGCATTGCCTTCTTTCCCATATCTTGTATCTATAGTATTTTTGCCCTGGTGGGTCTCTCTCCCATTTAATAAATGTCTGGAACTTTGGGTTACAAATTGGTGGAATACCGGGCAATCCAAAACTCTCTTGAATATCATTCAAGAGAAAAACGTTCTAGAAAGATTCATAGAATTAGAAGAACTCTTTCTGTTGGACGAAATGATAAAGGAGTACCCGGAGACACATATACAAAAACTTCGTATAGGAATACACAAGGAAACGATACAATTGGTCAAAACACACAATGAATATCATCTCCATATCATTTTGCATTTCTCGACAAATATAATCTCTTTCGCTATTCTAAGTGGTTATTTTATTTTGGGTAATGAGGAACTTGTCATTCTTAATTCTTGGGTTCAGGAATTCCTCTATAACTTAAGTGACACAATAAAAGCTTTTTCGATTCTTTTAGTTACTGATTTATGGATTGGATTTCACTCGACTCATGGTTGGGAACTAATAATTGGTTCGTTCTACAACGATTTTGGATTGGCTCATAACGATCAAATTATATCTGGTCTTGTTTCCACCTTTCCAGTTATTCTAGATACAATTGTGAAATATTGGATTTTCCATTATTTAAATCGTGTATCTCCTTCGCTTGTAGTCATTTATCATTCAATGAATGAATGAAGAACTCATTTGATCTCCTGATATCAATCAAATAAATCAGAATCTTTCTTCCTTTATAAAGAAACCATTTTGAATCTTACTTAATTCTTTATATTTTATTTCTACCAGTTCAAGGTATTCGTCCTATATTACAGTACAACTATTCCAGTACAATGACAGACTCGTGCATAGGGAACTTTACTAGTTCCCTATCTAATTTATTGTAGAAATTCCGAGATCCATGATTGGACATGCAAAATAGAAATACTTTTTCTTGGGTAAAGGAACAGATGACTCGATCCATTTCTGTATCGATCATGATATATGTAATAACTCGAGCATCCATTTCAAATGCATATCCCATTTTTGCGCAGCAGGGTTATGAAAACCCACGAGAAGCAACTGGACGAATTGTATGTGCTAATTGCCATTTAGCTAATAAGCCCGTGGATATTGAAGTTCCGCAAGCTGTGCTTCCTGATACTGTATTTGAAGCAGTTGTTCAAATTCCTTATGATATGCAACTGAAACAAGTTCTTGCTAATGGTAAAAAAGGGGGTTTGAATGTGGGTGCTGTTCTTATTTTACCCGAGGGATTCGAATTAGCCCCCCCCGATCGTATTTCTCCTGAGTTGAAAGAAAAGATAGGAAATCTGTCTTTTCAGAGTTATCGTCCCAATAAAAAAAATATTCTTGTGATAGGTCCTGTTCCGGGTCAGAAATATAGTGAAATCGTCTTTCCCATTCTTTCCCCCGACCCTGCTACAAAGAAAGACGTTCACTTCTTAAAATATCCCATATATGTGGGTGGGAACAGAGGAAGGGGTCAGATTTATCCTGATGGTAGCAAGAGTAACAATACAGTCTATAATGCTACATCAGCAGGTATAGTAAGCAAAATAGTACGTAAAGAAAAGGGAGGATATGAAATAACCATAGTTGATGCATCGGATGGACGTCAAGTGGTTGATATTATACCTCCAGGACCAGAACTTCTTGTTTCAGAGGGTGAATCCATTAAGCTTGATCAACCATTAACAAGCAATCCCAATGTAGGAGGGTTTGGTCAGGGAGATGCAGAAATAGTGCTTCAAGATCCATTACGCGTCCAAGGCCTTTTGTTCTTCTTCGCATCTGTTATTTTGGCACAAGTTTTTTTGGTTCTTAAAAAGAAACAGTTTGAAAAAGTTCAATTGTACGAAATGAATTTTTAGGTCCAGAGATTCCTTAACATTTGGTAAAAAGTGCCGATTTTTTGTCCATCGATACAATTATGTATGATCAAAAAATTCTGTAAATCCTTTTGCTTGCTTTGTTTATACTCTTTTTGTTTTGCAGGACGCCTGGAATTCATTACTTGTATTCCATTTTAGTAATAAACAATAGGCATACAAACAAATACAAAAGAAGAGAATACAAGGCAAGGATGATAAAAATGAAAGGAACAAATACTTTTAGGAAGGATTACTAGTCTTCCTAATCTTCTATTCGACGCAAGACGACACAAGAAAACGGGTGAAAATTCCTTTTTCTTGTGTCGTCTTGTATCAAAATAATAATTATTTTTTTCCTGTTCATCAAAGATTACTATTCCTTTCCTTCTTTTCCGGGTCTATCGGAACTCCTTTGTTTAGATTCATAAGAAGTGGTGGACAAACAAAGGAAAAAAAGGATTATGGGTGAATAAGTTATTGAGCAAATAGAATTTATTCACTTATTCAATATCTTCACTTATTCAATAATCTTCACTTATTCAATATAAGTTAAACTTCTAACTTAGAGAAATTATTCAAACAAAAAGACTGTTCTGGTTGAAAGGCAGATTTTATTTTTACGAATATCCAAATCTTTATTTATTATATGATCAGATATATGATCAGAGTTTTTATTTTATTTTTAGAGTAGTTTTGATTAAGGTTCTATTAGTTTAGTCTAGAAATGATTTGCAGGATGTCTCATCCCTAGAAATCAATATAATTATTATATTGGATTATAGATAAAATTGATTGATTCGTTCTTTCTTCTTGCTTCCAGTTAATATTTTGGGGGAAGGGCAGGGACTATGAATCAACCACTAGATTCAATTGTTCACAAATATCATTAAGAAACAAAAGAATAGAGTGGTTTGAAACATCAGAGCAAAGGATCCTTTTTGTCATTTCTACAAAACAAATATAATATTTTGATTATGCTGACTGGATAACTAACCAATTTGTAGGTTATGGAATAGATCAAAGTCTCATTATAAGAGTAAGAACTCCGCGGGCCCTTTCCGCTCTAATCAGACAAAGGAGGGTAAGG